TTCTTATTTTTCTTATACATATTTTATTATACATAATATATTTATACTATAATAAATATATACCCCTTAGTATAAATATATACCTTTAGTTTTATTTTATTTAAATTATTTTATCTAAATATTAAATACTTTGTTTAAGTTTAAATTTTAATAACTATTTCCAAAATTTCTATTATTTATTAGAATATTTTAGAATATTTCTAATTTCTATTTTAATAATATAATAATATTTTTTTTTATTAAAATAGAATAATATAATAAAATAAATAATAATAATAAAGTTAAATAAGATTAAATAAATAAAAAGAAAATGAAAAAAGAAAATAAAGAGAAGAAGGTGGATTTTTATCAATCTTTATTTCACGTGTTACATCACATAACAAATTTTCAATTTGGAATTAGGAGAGATGGCTGAGTGGACTAAAGCGGCGGATTGCTAATCCGTTGTACGAATTATTTGTACCGAGGGTTCGAATCCCTCTCTTTCCGCTTTCTCTGATCACTTTCGAATTCGAAAAGATTCTCATCCCTTGATTTTATCATAGTTAAATGTATGAAACAAATAAGATTATTAAGAATTAATTTTGAAAAAAGCAAAAAAAAACTAGAAATTTTTTATTCCTCACGTCCAGGATTGCGTCCTGGATCATTAGATAAGAATCCAAAGATAAAAAGGGAAACAAAGAATATCACTACTGTGTAAACAAAGAGTTTGAGAGTAAGCATTACACAATCTCCAAGATCATTTTTTTTTTGAAAAAGGGGAATAGATTGCCTATTTTTTACCACATATACCATTTTTTTGTTTTGACACCCCAAAAAATAAAAATAAAATGAAGTCTTTTCTTGAAAAGTCATTTTATTTTAACGAATTTATTTGTAATAAGATTTTGATTCATTCGTTACCCGAAATTTCTTGTCATATCAATAATTAGGTATTGTGGAGTACCTAATAGTCCATACTCACTGGAAGGTCAGAACGGGGAAAAGGCTGATCCAAATTCATCGCTGCGGTTATTCATTCAATATACAAGAATTTCTATTTTGGAATCGAGGGTTCGTAATGTAAGACTTATCTGATCTTATAAATTTTTAGAATTTTTTTATCGAATACATCATCAATTTAGCAGAGTATTAAAGATTTCATCGAAAACTTACAGCGGCTTGCCAAACAAAGGCTAAGAGAAAAAAGAGTACAGGTATGACAGGCATAACATCTACGATTGGATTGAAAATGGCATAAGCTTCGGGCAATTTGGCGAAGAAAAAACTACTCGAATAAAGGACAGAATTAAGACAGATACCGATTAAACTAAAGATATTAAGCATAACAAGCATTTTGTTCTTGTGGATTAGATAATTTTGAGTTATTTTTATAAGGGAAAAATGAAAAAGGCAGATCAAGAAATCCTTCTTTTTCTTCGGTTCGGACTTTCCCAAATAAACCCCCCCCCCATTATCATTCTAAAATGAGAATATAAGGAATTCAACTTTCATACAATATCTTAATTGAATTATATGTAATGATCAATGAATTTTTTTGATTCTATATCTACATGTCTTGAATCCTAGCAACAAAATACCCATATGTTTTTGTGTATTTGGGTTGGGATTGACGAATAACCAATACCAATATTAGTGTTGATTAATATCGAATAGAAATCAAAATGGGGCGTGGCCAAGCGGTAAGGCAGCGGGTTTTGGTCCCGTTATTCGGAGGTTCGAATCCTTCCGTCCCAGATCGTTTTTCATGAAACGAAAGATGGGATCACACTGCATTCCACATGAAACAATAATTTGTTAAAGGGAAAAATCTTTTCTTATTAATTTTCAGAATGGTTCTAAGAATCATATCTGAGAATTTGTTTGGTTTCTCACAAACGGAATCAAGTGTCAAATGTGGGTAAAATTGAATATCTTTATTTTCATTCAATTCATATGATAGAATATGGGGTTAAATTAAATAAATTCGATCCTTGCTGACCCTTATCCGGATAAATACTTATTTATCCGTAGATAGAAATATTATATACCGGTTGAACCAATGACTATTCATGATTTTATATTGAATCAATTCCATATCGCTTTGAAATTTCAATTAGAGGAATGTTATGGTAAAACTTCGTTTGAAACGATGTGGTAGAAAGCAACGTGCGACTTGAAGGACACGGTCGGCTGTGGATTTTTACATCCGCCATCTTCTATAGTAATGAAGATGCTCTTGGCTCGACATAGTTTGTTCTGTTCTGCCCGGAACCTAATTTGTGTTGGGTTATAAGTAAATAGTACATGATGAAGCTCGAGAAGAAGGGATTGATTCATTTTTCAAGGGAAAGAATCTAGGGTTAGTGAAAATCAATAAGTTAGACCAACTCTGTAAGTATATCCTCACTATATATAAATTCTAAATCGAAAGGTTCAAATTCAGAACAAGTTTGAAAAGTCAAATTTTTAAAAATTGGTAAAACTATTTCGATGAAAAGTGTATCACAAGGGAATCAATCATTCGTATTCTATTTATATAGAAAGAAATAACAAAAAAAGGTATGTTGCTGCCATTTTGAAAGGAATAAGGATCCCCGAGGTAATGTCTAAACCCAATGATTTCACAAAGCAAGGATAAAGGATTCCGAAACAAGGAAACACTATTTTCAATTGTCTCAACAATTGGATCAGACTGAGGAATAAAAATAGATTCGAAATGAGACAAACAAAAGAGTTTAGAGACGGCTCAATAAATGTCTAAGGATTTTCTTGTCAGAATTACCCAACTTGAGTTATGAGTATGAATGAGATTTCTTCCCTTTTCTGTAAGGAAGAAGAAAAAAGTACTCAATTCAAATCATAGTAAAATTCATGATTTTATGGATCCACTTGCTATTATATACAGAAATTAGAATCATTTTTCTCGAGCCGTATGAGGAAAAAACCTCCTATACGTTTCTAGGGGGGGCATTGTTTATTTAAATCTATCCCAATGAGCCATCTATCGAATCGTTGCAATTGATGTTCGATTCCGAAGAGAAGGAAGAGATCTTCGAAAAGTAGGTTTTTATGATCCGATAAAGAATAAAACTTATTTAAATGTTCCTGCTATTCTATATTTCCTTGAAAAAGGTGCTCAACCTACAGGAACTGTTTATGATATTTTAAGGAAGGCAGAATTCTTTAAAGAAAGAACTTCGAGTTAATTAAAGGAAAAAACAAAATTATTAAATAAATAAAATAAAGTAGGGAAAGGTAACTAGTATCTATCCTTGTGTAATTATTTCTATTTACACACCATTTTCCTTTTTCTTGCTTTATTCATATTTTGGTGGGGGAATTGAATTTAACAACAAACAAGGGGTTAAGCTTGCTTATCGTACTTTTATTGATTGAATAAACCGGGGATTTTTTATTTACCTTTTCCTTAATTTTTTCCATTCCAATTTCTTATTTATGTTGTGCCAATCCAACACAAGTCTTTATTTTATTTACTTGATTTACTTTCTCAACATTGCTTTTATATTGACAATGGTGTATCGAACAAATATAATTCGATCGTAGATAAATAGGGCTGTTTATCCCCACCCCATATTGGTTTTTTTGTTTCCTTCACTCAAATGATGGGTTTGCCTTGCTGCATTTACTCTCATACAAGATGTATTTTCTTAGGGAAAATAAAAAAAGAATTTGATAAAAAATGGGTGGTCTGTCATAATTTTTACATTTTGATTAGGAATATTTTTAATCCGATCTGCTAATTTTGGTATTTTGTGTTTCTAATTGATCATAAAATCTTTCTTTTCGATGTGTTGCTAGTTCAATGTTTTGATAGGGTCGTGCAGTGCAATTCAATTGATTTTTATATTTCGATCGTATCTACATATCCTATTTATCCGGGTTGCTAACTCAACGGTAGAGTACTCGGCTTTTAAGTGCGACTATGATCTTTTACACATTTGGATGAAGCAACGAATTCGTCCAGACTATTGGTATAGTCTATAAGACCACGACTGATCCTCAAGGGTAATGAATGGAAAAAACAGCATGTCGTAATAAAATCAATTTTTTATTTTATTAGATTTTCTATTTTATTAATTTATTTAATTTGAAATGAAAGTCAAAGTTAAAGTAGAACTTTGAGTTTATCCTTACCGGATCGTTACAGTTCCAAAAGATTGTTTTGATTTTTGGAAGGGGACAAAAGAAATTCACATTTACAGTTGGGTCTAGTGAATAAATGGATAGAGCTCTATGGCTCCAATTCTGGTAAAATAAAAAGCAACGAGCTTATGTTCTTAATTGGAATGATTACCCGATCTAATTAGACGTTAAAAATGAATTAGTGCCTAATGCGGGAAAGAGTGGGTTCTTCTGTGAGTGAACCATTGATTTTTTCTTTTTTTTTTTTCAGAATCCTAATTATTCTTTATTATGGATTGTAGACGTATGTGTAGAAGAAACAGTATATTGATAAAGAGAATTTATTCCAAAGTCAAAAGAGCGATTGGGTTGCAAAAATAAAGGATTTTTTCTCCTGTTGTAATTATAACGAACATAAACCAATTGGATAGAAAAGGAAGGTAAAAAGATCTGTTGATTGGACTCCCTCTTTCTTTTCCGGGGTATATATTTTTTTCTTACTATACTATATACATAATACAATACATAATACCCTGTTCTGACCATATTGCACTATGTATGTATCATTTGATAAACCAAGAAAAACCTCCTGCCTCTGGCTCAAGTAGAAATGTAAATGGAAGAATTACAAGGATATTTAGAAAAAGATAGATCTCGGCAGCAACACTTCCTATATCCGTTTCTTTTTCAGGAGTATATTTATGCGTTTGCTCATGATCATGGTTTAAACGATTCGATTTTTTACGAACCCGTGGAAATTTTTGGTTATGACAATAAATCTAGTTCAGTACTTGTGAAACGTTTAATTATTCGAATGTATCAACAGAATTATTTGATTAATTTGGTTAATTATTCTAACCAAAATCGATTCG